AGTCAATTTCTTGATTTGTATCTTCAATTTTTGGAAACTTAGAAAGTTCTTCTGTCAAACCCTGATCAATGAACCTACAAAATCCTTCAAATTGTATCTGATTAAATCCAGGTATTGTGGACATTGCGTCTATCCCGGATTCTTTTGAAATTGGCAGTGATTTATACTCATCCATATCGAATTCTCCAAAAAACAAAAACAAAAATAAATACCATTTTGGCTGGCTCATTATCCATCAAATCAAATCCTATAGATCTAACAATGATGGAATTTCGATTCTATGAATCTTTGACTGGAATCTATGAGATAGGTGGAATAAAAATTTATACTTAACTTAAATTGGCATTTTTAAGAGATGCAAATGGAACGGAATTGATAAAACAGTCCTAGAAACAGAATTCTCCCACTTAGGCTTACTATGTTTTAGGATTTTTTTTAGAATATCAAAACTGATTCAGTTTCTTATATTATAATGTATAACGGTATTTATATTCTAATCTACTTGAATATTGAATACCAGAAAACCATCTGAATTTGTATTTATTAAACGTTAAACACGTGCAAAAATACCTCGTCTGGCCGTCTTCTTGCTTTGTTTAATGCTCTCCTTTCTCTCCTTTCCGTGGTCAATTGACAGCCTGACTTAGGGCGAAATATAATTGCATCGCGCAGACCAAAATAATCTTTTGGTTACTCACTGCGAATACTGAAAGAAGAATGAAAGAAGAAAGAAAGTTCTCGACCTTTGTTTTTCGGTTTGATTCAGAAACTTTATTTCATTGGTCTTTCTCGTCTTTCTCTTTTTCAAGTTTCAAGATTGTATAGTTTAATGGTAAAGTTTGATTACCATTAACCCCCAGAATAGTTAACGAGTCTTTCGGTTTGATCCTATTCATCTCCTAAAGGGGCCGCCTCTCTGCACCTATCCGATTTCTTGTGTTTTCCTTATGCTGATCCTCGGCCCCTATGGTCCAGCGGTTTCACGACTTCTCTCTTTCACGGAGATAACGAGGGTTCAAGTCCCTCTGGGGGTAAATCATGCCCATAGGAATGATATTTTCAATCGTCTAAAATCAATTAGGCGTTGGGTCGATGCCCGAGTGGTTAATGGGGACGGACTGTAAATTCGTTGACAATATGTCTACGCTGGTTCAAATCCAGCTCGGCCCAACAATTCGCCAATCTACCATCAGATGGTAGAACCCTCTTGTTCTTAAGAAATACCTGATACGAGAGAATAAAAAAGAATCTAAATTTTCTGCTAGATCCCTTCTGATTCCCCTGGGATTGTAGTTCAATAGGCAAGAGCACCGCCCTGTCAAGGCGGACGTTGCGGGTTCGAGCCCCGTCAGTCCCGACGGATCCAATAAGTACATCAATTCGCCTCTCCATTTTCTGTGAAATAAGGGACAGAGAGCATAATTTAATTCCGAAGGTCTTTCCCCCCTTTTTTTCAGGATTCTGTCGAAGAAAGAACAAACCCTAAACTAAAATGAAAATAACTAAAATAGTGAAGTTGATAGAATATTCCATCTTTGCTCCCGCGACTCATCTTTATCATATTTCTTTGTTTTCCAAAGAAAATTGGATCATTAAAAAAACGGCGTTTAGAACCTAATTCCTCTCTTTTTCCACTTCGCTTTGTATTGTTTGTTGGGGTTTTGTAGTTAATGGAAAGGGACGGGTGGTTAGATGCTACTTCATTTGATGGTTCTACAAGGAAGACCTAAGGTAGGTTATAGAAAAGACGGATAAATAAAGGAATTTTGGATTGGGCCGGGAATCCAATCTTGGATTCGGTATGGATAAAAGATCTTCGTATGTTATACTATTCAATTCTCGACGACGAATTAATTTAATAGCTCAGATATTGTTATTCATGATATTGATCCGATTCAAGATCATCGATAGGGAATGCATTCATTGAATTGACAGGTGAAAGATTTATCATCTCTATGGGATTAAATCCCGAGTTATTGTGAAATAAAAAAAACGATGAGATTATGGAAGTAAATATTCTTGCATTTATTGCTACTGCACTGTTCATTTTAGTTCCTACTGCTTTTCTACTTATAATTTACGTAAAAACAGTCAGTCAAAATGATTAATTACTTTAGTTGAAGAAATCAAATGAAAAGGATTCCATTTTTGCGTCTTAAATGAAATCAACGGGCTATAATCGGCGGTATTCTATGAGATCCGAGAGTATGGTAAGTAAGAAATAAATTTATTTCTTACCATACTCTCTATTAGTGTTATTGTAGTGTATAAAGTTGTACTTGACTTTCTAATAAAGTTGGTACTATATTAGCTTTTATCTTCAATATCTGTAGTTATTAATCCATATATGGAATTGACGTAGGACCCAATTCTATTTCTTTGATACATCTATTTATTCCGATAATAATCGTTTTACTGTTATAGAATACATTTCTCCACTAGAATCCAATGGAATTTCGAAATGAAGATATTTTTATTTGAAAATTATTTCAATTCAAATAAAAAAATGCGTTGCAGAACGATCTATAAAACAATTGATACCGTTTCATTCCTCAACTAAATTAGGAGTGCTTCTAAAGTCCACTTCTTCCCCATACTACGAGTGAAAGGGAAAATGTAAAGACTACCATTAAAGCAGCCCAAGCGAGACTTACTATATCCATGTGAATTATGTCCCTTATCTCTATGATAGAATTATTCCATTATTGCTCACTAATAATAGTAGAATCAATGGTCCAGAGTCAAAAAGGGATTCTGGCCAAACACTATTCATGAACCAATCAAATAAATCCATTTCTAAAAAATTACTATATGATATGATTTCTAATCGGCAAAGACTAAACACAAGTAAAATACACAATGACACCACAAAGGAATGTTACTAATGGAACATGTAGTAATAAAATAAGAGGGCCATTCCCTTTTTTTTTGCCTTCATAAGTAAAAATAGCGAAATTGCTATCTATTACATACTTTTCTTTCCTATTTGATCTAATCCGTACCCTTTCCCGATTGTCTCTCTGAAGCAGTTGGGAGATAGTATATTATACTCTTCAGGAGGGGAAAAAATGATTTTTTTTTCACTTTTTCTATACTTTTTCTATAAAAAAGTAAATTATCCATCCAATCTCACTCTAATAGTGATTCAATGCCTGAACACTCAGAGATTCTTGCGAGTCTATATTCGATTCGTTTGTTGATGAGGCGGCACCCGGATTTGAACTGGGGAAAAAGGATTTGCAGTCCCCCGCCTTACCACTCGGCCATGCCGCCAAAACGATACATAATAGTAGAAAATTTTCCCTTTTTGGGTTGGATTACTAAACTTTAGTTTATTGTACTTGCATCTTGCATCCTTTTTTTAATCCTTTTTCTAAATTTAGAAAAATTAGAAAATAAACCCTTTTTACCCTTTTGATTTTTACCCTTTTGATTGTATTTGATCCACCCCTTCGATTGATTGTATAGTATCTCAAAACGCACAATGCCGAAAAACTTCCCCTCACTTTTCTATTGAAAAATCAAATGTATATTTTCATCCAAAAAAGACAAAATTTATGACAAATGGGGATATTCGTTGACGGAGAATTCCTGAATAATTCTTGGGTTTGAATCTAAAATTTGGTTTGCCTAATGACATAAGAAAATACAAATTGATACATACTTAATCAGTATTGATTCTTTTGAATCAAAAATCCTTCTCAATTTCCATTATAACAAAAATTATAAGTATATGTAAACCCCAGAGCGTAAATTGTTACACAGATACCAAATTGGGTATCTTATTTATATTGCCTATAAATAAAGGGAATTTGTTGGAACAAAAAAAGGCCCGGCTGGGTATTGACCGGGCCAGGCCCAAAAGGCACTTCGAACAAAATAAAAGCAAGAAGGTCTTCCTTATTTATCTTTCTATTTGGATCTTTCGAGCATCTAAATGGAATTGCTAATTATATAATAACGATAAAGAATGTCAAAGAAATACTTTCTTTAATCCTTACTTGATGTGTAATGTAAGATAGTAATTATCTTTTTCAATTGGGAGAGATGGCTGAGTGGACGAAAGCGGCGGATTGCTAATCCGTTGTACGAGTTATTCGTACCGAGGGTTCGAATCCCTCTCTTTCCGTTTCCGTTGATGACTTTCCATTTTTTTCTTTCAAATTTCGCAACCCCCCTTTTTTTTTACTAGTTAAACGTGTGGAATAGATAAAAGAAAATCTTAATAAAATTGTAAAATCAAGCAAGAAAAACGAAATTTTTATTTTATTCTTCACGCCCAGGATTACGTCCTGGATCATTGGATAGGAATCCAAAGATGAAGAGAGAAACAAAGAATATTACTACTGTGTAAACGAAAAGTTTGAGAGTAAGCATTACACAACCTCCAAGATCATTTTTTGAAAAAGGAAAACGAGAAAAGATAATAGATCCTCCATTTTTATATCACATATCCTATTTTGACACCAAGAAATGAATTCTAGAAATAGAAAAGAATGTTCATAAATTCAAATGAAGTTGAAATTTGTAATAAGAGTCTTTGATTACCGCAAATCACTTTCATACCCACAATTAGATATTGTAAGGAACCCTAACCTAATAAGGTCTTTCGCCGGAAAAAGGGTTAGAATCGGGAAATGGGGCGAACCGGATTTTTCGCAGCTATCCAAGAATTTCAATGTTTGAATCGAAGGTTCATACTGTCAGACTTATTTGATCTTATCAATTGTTATAATTTTTCTCGAATAAATCATGAATTTTCTAGGATAGTATTAAAGATCTTATCGAAAACTTACAGCAGCTTGCCAAACAAAGGCTAAAAGAAAAAAGAACAGGGGTATTACTGGCATAACATCTACGATTGGATTCAAAAAAGCATAGGCTTCGGGCAATTTGGCGAAGAAAAGACTACTCGGATAAAGGGCAGAATTAAGACAGATCAAACTAAAGATATTAAGCATAACAGACATTTTGTTCGTCGAGATAATTGCATTTTGATTGAGTTATTGATATAAGGAAAAATGAAGAAAGTAAGGTAGACAAAAAAATCCTTCTTTTTCCACCCAATCAAAAATCCTCCAATTCTCAAAGGAGAATAGAAGAAATCATACTTTCATACAATATCTTAATTGAATTATATGTAATGATCAATAAATTCAGTTGAATTCTAGATATACACATGTCAAAATCCTAGCACGAATCTATAATATATTCTATTAAAGAATAAAGATTTTCTATAGATAGTTGGACTGGAATTGACGAACACTTAATACCAATATTATTCTTTATTAGTGTCCAATAAAAATATAAATGGGGCGTAGCCAAGTGGTAAGGCAACGGGTTTTGATCCCGCTATTCGGAGGTTCGAATCCTTCCGTCCCAGAGCATATCCATTGTATCCGAATACAGCTTTTTTGTTCAACAAGATTCTGTTTCAAGGCCTAATATTGGATAGAATATGATTCTTCTTTCTTTTCTGATTTTGAATGATTCTTTTCGTAATCATATCTCAGTTTTTCACAAACTGAACTAAATCTGGTTCAAATGACATGCAAATGTAACTGAATCCTTTTGTGATCCAGATAAGATGGGACATAGATCACAGTTGCAGAAAGATTACTTAACCTCAGGTTAAATAAAATATGAAAATACATATAAAACGAGGAAGTGCTTAGCCTATAGGTATGTATTGTTATCCTATTTCAGTGACAATAGTCTTTCTATTTTTGTGAAAAATAATTTGCATCCCTAAAATATTAAAATTTAAATATTTAACAATGATATTTTTTTTTATTGTTCGATCTATTTATCTTATTTGCTTTAAATCATTGACAATTTGACTCGAAAAGAAACATAGATTTATCTTTCTTATGATAATCAAATATAGTCTTTACTGTAAAACTTGACTCAAATAATGATGTATAAGGATGTATAAGTAGGAAACTTTTTCAATTATCAAGATTTGTAATGATTCCTTATGGGTTGAATCTTTGGGAAGTTGGAAATGGGTCAGTCTATCTTATTGAGTCACTTGAAGAGGCAGAGTCAAATAGAATTTATTTATTCGTGTTATTTCTGTTAGTTATGTTATTTCTATATTTATATTTATTCATATTTCTATTATATATTTTTTTTAGATAGAGATTTATAGAAAAATGTTTCCTTCATATAAAAAAGACGGGGTCTTGCTAATATTTTTTCAGAAAAATATTTATTATCTATGTAGATAAGAAAAAATATAAATTACTATGTCTCTGTACCGACTGAACCAATGACTATTCATGATTCCATAATTGAATCAATTCCATACTGGTTCCAAATTAGAGGAATGTTATGGTAAAACTTCGTTTAAAACGATGTGGTAGAAAGCAACGTGCGACTTGAAGGACACGATCCGGTGTGGATTCTTATTCTTACATCCACCATTTTATATAGGAATGAAGGTGCTCTTAGCTCGACGTCGTTTGTTCTATTCTACTAGAACCCTTCTTTTTTTATTGGGTTGTAATGTAAATAGTTCATGATGGAGCTCGAGTAGAAAGTATTGATTAATTTCTCAGGGGCAACGATCTAGGGTTAATGCCAATCAATAAATTGGAACAACTTCGTAAGTATATCTTCGATATAGAAATTGAAAGGATCCGATTCGAGCAAATTTTCAATTCAAAAAAATTTGTTGGAACGGCTAAAACTTTTTTCGATCCACAGTGTATCGCGCGCGAATCAACCGTCGGTATGATTCTTTGATAGAAAGAAATCACAAAAGGGGTATGTTGCTACCATTTTGAAAGGATTAAGAAGCACCGAAGTAATGTCTAAACCCAAGGATTTAAAACAAAGATAAAGGATCCCAGAACAAGGAAACACCACTTCAATTGTCTCACGGATCCGAATAAAGAATCCAAATAGATTTTAAACGAGACAAAAGGGGGGTTAAAGACCACTCAATAAAAAAATATCTTAAATAAAAATCTTTAAGATATTTGAGAATTATTCAACTTGAGTTATGAGTACAAATGATTTTTTATTTTTTCAGGAAGGGTGCTAAATAAATATGAGTTAAATTATAGGCTAATTTATTTTACGGATTCCTTTCCTATTTATTAGAATTTTATCCATAGACAAAACTTCGAATCATTTTTTCTCGAGCCGTACGAAGAGAAAACTTCCTATACGGTTCTAGGGGGGGGGTTCTTTTTCATCTACATCTATCCCGATGAGCCGTCTATCGAATCGTTGCAATTGATGTTCGATCCCGAAGAGAAGGAAGAGATCTTCGGAAAGTGGGTTTTTATGATCCGATCAAGAATCAAACTTATTTAAACGTTCCCGCTATTCTCTATTTCCTTGAAAAAGGCGCTCAGCCTACAGGAACTGTTCAGGATATTTTAAAAAAGGCAGAGGTTTTTAAGGAACTTTGCCCTAATCAAGCGAAATTCAATTAAATTAAGGAAATAAAAACTAAGGGTAGGATAGTGATTTCTATATAATTTTGGATAT